TTTTTGAGGACCCGCTGTAATAATGAGAAAGATTTCTGCATATACGCGCAAAGCGGTTGATAATAGAAAAATCCGACGAATCGGTCCAGGTCGACTTACTAACAGGATGTCCTAGTGCGCTACAAAATTGCATTTTAGCCAACGATCCAATCAGAGGACTGATTGGAGCTAATGTATCAAGCTTCTTAATAGCATTATCCATTATAAATGAATTTTCGAGCGTTTGACTCCGTACCAATGAAAGATTTTGTCGCACACTTGAAAGATAGCCCAAAAAGCCGAAGGAATGCTTGAATAATAGGTTTATGTAGATCCTTCCGGGTTGAGCCCACACATAAAAATGCCATTGCCATAAATGGACAAGGTAATATTTCCATTTATTCATTAGAAGAGGCGTATCTTTTGAAACCAAAAAGGATTTTCCCTGATATCTAACATAATGCATCAAAGGATCTTTGAAGACCCGTCGAATAGCCGGAAAATCATTAGCAAAGACTTCTTCTACAGGATGTTTTATTTTTCCATAGAAATATATTCGCTCAAAAAAGACCCCAGAAGATGTTAATCGTAAATGAGAAAATTGGTTGCGGAGAAAAAGTAAGATGGATTCGTATTCACAAGCATAAGAATTATATAGGAACAAGAATAATCTTGGATTTGTTTTTGAAAAAATCGAAATAGATTTTTTTGTAGTAATAAAACTATTCCAATTAGAATACTCGTGAAGAAAAAGCCGTAATAAATGCAAAGAAGAGGCATCTTTCACCCAATAGCGAAGGATTTGAACCAATATTTCCAGATGAATGGGGTAGGGTATTAGTACATCTAATACATAATTTAAACGTGGGAATTTGTCCTCTAAAAAAGGAAATATTGAATGAATTGATTGTAAATTAAAATATTTTACAATTTCTTTCCCCGAAGGTGGTAATCGTAAGGAAAATGGAATTTCCACAATGACTGCAAATCCCTCTGATATCATTTGAGAATACAAATTCTTGTTGTACCCAAAACACTTATTTTGGGTAGAATCGTTAGCGGAAATAATCAAATGATTCTGGCGATACATTCGAGTAATGAAACGTTTTACAATTCGTAAACTAGATTTATTGTCATAACCTACATTTTCCAACAAATCTGATCTATTTAAGCCATGATCATGAGCAAATGCATAAATATACTCCCGAAAGATAAGTGGGTATAGGAGGTCATGCTGATGAGATCTATCTAGTTCGAAATATCTTTGAAATTCCTCCATTTTAAATTCGACTTGAACGTGGTTTATTGGGTTATCAAATGATACATAGTACGATACGGTCAAAACAAGGTATTATAGTAAAAGGTATTATAGTAATAAAAAAATAGATACCTCGGAAAAAGGCAAGACTCATCAACAGACTCTCTATCCTCTCTTTTTTCATTTATGTTCAGTCTAAGATAACAAGATGGTTAGAAATCCTTTATTTTTACAATCCAATCGCTCTTTTGATTTTGAAAAAAAAAAAAAAAAATCTCTTTATCAATATACTGCCTTCTTCTACACATTTATCTCCACCTGATAGTGGATAATAGCTATATAGTTAGGACTCATAAAAAAAGGATAATCCACTCATGGAAAAGCCTTTCCCGCGTCAAGCACTAATATATTTTTAACGTCTAATTAGATCGGGGAATCATTCAAAAATGAAGAACAGAAGCTCGTTACTCTTTGTTTCCCTATAATTGGTACCATAGTAGGGCTCTATCCATTTATTCACTCGACCCTACTTTAAATTGAAATTGATTTTCAAATTTTTTTGTTCCGACACACCAAGAATTCAAACAATTCAAACAAGGTTTTGGATATATCCGGAAAGAATGAAATATTCTCAGAATTCTCCATTGATACGACATGCTACTTTTTCCATTCATTCATTTCAGGATCAGTCGCGGTCTTACAAACTCTACCGATGGTATGGACGAATCCGTTGCTTCATACAAATGTGTAAAAGATGCTAGCCGCACTTAAAAGCCGAGTACTCTACCGTTGAGTTAGCAACCCGAATAAAATTATTATAATTAGAATGTGTAGATACAATCGAAATTTCAATAAAAAAAATAATAAAGAGATTGGTTTGCCTGGCGCAATCAAAACAGTTAAAATGGAAAAACAAAAAGAAAAAAATTTCTAATCGATTAGGAACATAATAAAATGAACAGATCCGATGAAAATACAAAAAATTCGAAAATCTGGGATAAAGATAAAAAAGATAAATAAATATAAAAAAAGTCAAAATATTTATAGACTACCTTTTGTCTCTTATGTTATCCAGAATTCTATTTTATTCATCTTAATCAAAAAAACTTCTTGTATCACAAAAAATGCAATGAACCCATTACTTGAATAAAACCAAATCTATGGGACAAAGAAAAAAAGGATCCATTTATCCACGATCAGATTATATTTATTTGATACACTGTTGTCAATATGAATGTGAATGTTGAGAAAAGAATACAACGGAAAAATAGAAAACAAATTAGAAAAAAAAAAAAAAAAAAAAAAAAAAAACAAAGGACTTGTGTTGGATTGGCACTACATAGATAATTGACATATTATATAACAATATATATATATATAACATATATACAAAAGGCTGTAGACGGAAGAAAAAATTAAAGAAAAAGAAGAAGTAGACTCGGGTTTAGTCACTCAATCAATATAAGGAAAATAGGAAAAAAGTAAGTCAAATAAGAAAGTTTAACCCTTTGTTTTTTTTTTTTTTTTCTAATTTGTTCATAGAACTCCAACCAAAACCCCGATTACCAATTAATAGTAATAGAATCAAATTAAGACCCAATTATTTTCTTTATTTTCTTGATTTATTCTATTCAAAAAAATTGAATTTTATCGTTATAAAAAGAAAATAAAATATGACATTCTATAATAATAAATTAAGTAGGATATGACTAGAACAGGAGGGGAGTGGGGAATAGCAGAGAAAAGATTATACAAAGTTCTCTACAAGTCCCATCTACACCTTCTTTTTTATCTATTTTTTTTATATAGATATTTCATTAAATTGAAATTACTGAAATTGAGTTTGGTGATTAAGGCGAAGTTCCATAAAAACCCCCGCTTTCTTTGAAATATCATGAACAGTTCCTGTAGGCTGAGCTCCTTTTTGCAGGAAATATAGAATAGCGGGAACATTTAAATAGGTTTGATTCTTTATCGGATCATAAAAACCCACTTTCCGAAGATCTCTTCCCTCTCGTCGAGAGCGAACATCAATTGCAACGATTCGATAAATGGCTCATTGGGATAGATGAACAATACCCCCCCCAGAAACGTATAAGAAGTTTTCTCCTCGTACGGCTCAAGAAAATTCGAAGTTAGAAATATGTATAGAATTAGTCCGTCAAATATATCCATAAAATCATCAAATCAATTAGACTATGATTTAAGGACTTTTTTCTTACTCTCCCTCCCCCGAAAAAAACTATTCGTATTTACAATTTGCACCCTCATAACTCAAGTTGGATAACTCTCAAATAACTCGTCGAAACCCTTTGAAACTGAAACATTTCATTTATTGAGCGGTCTCTAACCCCCTTTTTGTCTGTCTCTTTTAGAATATATTTCAATTCTGCATTCTGATCTAGTTGTTGAGACGACAATCGAAAACGGTATTTCCTTGTTCCAGGATCCTTTATCTTTGCTCTGAATCATTGGGTTTAGACATTACTTCGATGATTTTTAATCATTTCAAAACGGCAGCAACATACCCTTTTTTAGGATTTCTTTCTCTCAAAGAATCATATGGCTGGTCGATTCCTGTGTAATACACTTTTGATTTGATCGAAAAAGTTTTATCATATCAATTCCTAAAATTTTGACTTTTGAGTTCAAAACTTGCTTGAATCGGCCCCTTTCGATTTCTATATTATATGGAAAATCGATTTACGAAGTTATCCCAATTTATTGATTGATACTAACCCTAGATTCTTGCCTCCGAGAAACGAATCAATACTTTTTACTCGAGCTCCATCATGTACGATTTATATCACCCCCCCCCCAAAAAAAAATGAGAGTCCTAGTGAAACAGAAGAAACAATGTCGAGTCAAGAGCACTTTCATTCCTATATAATTCCTGTATAATATAAAATGGTGGATGTAAGAATCCACAACGGATCGTGTCCTTCAAGTCGCACGTTGCTTTCTACCACATCGTTTTAAACGAAGTTTTACCATAACATTCCTTTAGATTGGAACCAGTATGTAATTGATTCAATTATGGAATCACGAATAGTCATTGGTTGAGCCGGTACATAATAATCTATACCTTTTATTTCTATATGAAATATGAATGGCTAGTTTCTGACGAAGTCTCAGAAAGAATTCAATTTAATATCATATACATAGATTTATTAATTAATGAATATTTCAATTCCATTTTATTTATAGATTTTTTAAGTTAATATTTCAATTGAATTTTTTTTTTATTTATATTATAGAAATAAAAAACATAGAATAGAAAAAAATTATAAATAACACGAATAAAAAATAAAAAAAAAAAAAAGAATTTCTTTTTTTAGTGAAATAGTGGATAAAGACTGATGTAAGGGGGGTTGTTATTTTTTCATACTGTTTGCTAAAACCAGAATCCCAAAAACAATAATATGGGACCCTCATATCTATCACATAGACTAAACAATTGTTACTGAACTAAATTATAGATATTCTATGGTATAACATTTAGGGATGACAAATAGATTCAATTCCCTCTGTGTGTTATTTGAATACGACTCAATTTGTGAAATTGATATGATTCAGAAAATCATTATAGTATTAAGAATAATAATCCAATTTTTCCAATATTATACTCTTAAGAATGTTTCATTTTATTTAATTTTAAAGGGGCATTTTCTGATATATATTATCATTGTATATATGAATATTATAGCGGGTCGGGTATGCTCTGGGACGGAAGGATTCGAACCTCCGAATAGCGGGACCAAAACCCGTTGCCTTACCACTTGGCCACGCCCCAAATCTATTCGACACTAATAAACACTAATATTGGTATTGGTTGTTCGTCAACTCCGGTCTAAAGATCTATAAAAAAGATTGTTGCTAGAATTTTGATATGTGTAAATATAGAATGAAACTGCATTTATTGATCATTACATATAATTCAATTAAGATATTGTATGAAAGTATGATTTATTCTATTCTCTTTTGATTTGAGAATTGAAGGGTTTTTGATTGGGCGAGTTCAAATCAAAGAAGGTTTTTGGGGTCTATCTTCATTTTATTTATTTATTTTCAATAACTCAATCAAAATAAATACAATTATCTTCAATAACAAAATGTTTGTTATGCTTAATATATTTAGTTTGATCTGTATCTGTCTTAATTCTGCCTTTTATTTAAGCAGTTTTTTCGTCGCAAAATTACCTGAGGCCTACGCCTTTTTGAATCCAATCGTAGATTTTATGCCAGTAATACCTTTGCTTTTTTTTCTCTTAGCTTTTGTTTGGCAAGCTGCTGTAAGTTTTCGATGAGATCTTTAATACTGTCCTAGACAAATTAATGATTGATTCGACAAAAAACAATTCTAACATAACACTTGATAAGATTAGATACGTCTTACAGTATGAACCCTCAATTCAAATATTGAAATTATTGTACAGCCACGATAAGTCTGAATCACCCCATTTCCTTATTCTGACCTTTTCTTTTTTCCATTGAAAGGCCCTATTGGAGTTCCCCACAATGTCGAGTTTTGGGTATGAAAACAATTTTTGGTGTTAAAATCAAAATACAAAAAAATACAAACAAAATAGTAGGGTATGCGGTATAAAATAAAAATAGAGAATCTATTCTCTTTTTTCCTAAAAAAAAAATCTTGGAGATTGTATAATGCTTACGCTCAAACTATTTGTTTACACGGTAGTAATATTCTTTGTTTCTCTCTTCATCTTTGGATTCCTATCTAACGATCCGGGGCGTAATCCTGGACGTGAAGAATAAAAAAAAATAACAAAGTGTCGACGAAAACGGAAAGAGAGGGATTCGAACCCTCGGTACGAAAAACTCGTACAACGGATTAGCAATCCGACGCTTTAGTCCACTCAGCCATCTCTCCCCCAATCGAAAGGGGGTAATTACTATGTTACATTACAAAAAATAAGGCGTGAAAAAAGCCCGTCTTTATTATTTATATAATAGATTCTTTATATAATAGATTATTATCTATTTAATTCTTATTATATATATATATAATAAGAATTCTCTATTTCTTTTTTTATTTATATATATTATTATAATAATATTTTTTTTATTCGAATTAGAATTCTATATTCTATATTATCCAGTTATTATTTATATAGAATATAGAATTCTAATATAGATATCTAATAGATATAGACTAAAATTCCATAAAAGCATTTAAAAAGTTAAGGGCTTGAAGTAGATATCGCCAATCCAATCTACAATATTCCAATCTATATAAAACTAATAGAAATAAAGAAAATAGAATATGAATAGAATATAAATAATATAGATAAAAAAATATAGATAAAAAAAGAAAAAAAAAAAAAAAATAGAAAAGGAATATAGATTTATTTATTTAATGAAATTTATTGAATTACTATATTTCATTTCATTAATTTACTATATTACTAATTTACTATATATATTATAGTAAATTATATATTAATTAAATAGATTAACAAATCTATATAAAATATAAGTTTACTTAATATATTTATAGATATTTTAATTATCTCATTTATATTATATATCTAATATCTAATATAAAAAAAAATCTTTGATTTCGTACGAAAGGGCCTTTTATTTACACGGCTTGGCCGAGTCAGTACCTAGCCCGGCCGGGCCTCTTTTGTTCCAACGAATTGGAATTTATTTTTTTTTTTTTACTTTGAAAACAAATAAGAAGGACTATTTAGATTCCTATGATATAGAATCAAATGATATTAAATGATATAGAATAAAAAAAAAGGTCATTTCCTATCTTGCTTAATTTCTTATCTTCTATTTAGAGAATTAGAGAATATTTACGCTACTGATATTTTACTGAAAAAAAAAGTAAATCAAAAAATATAGAAATATATTCTATATAATGTATAAATAGAAGATAAGAAAAAAGGGAACTGTGGATTCTTTCACAACACATTTTTGTCTTATGGCTTAAGTTAAGTAGTTTTATCGAGAGATATCCATCAAAAACCTCCAGAAAACTCTTAGTTAGTTATTTAAATGAATCTCCCTTTCCTAATCTCATTAGATCCTCTGACAAGTCAGAGTTATAATTTTCATAAATTTTTTCTGATCCTATCTTTTGATTACACCCGAGTTTCTTGTTCGACAAAAAGTCCGATTATATACAATAATTGGATTGTAGCGGGTATAGTTTAGTGGTAAAAGTGTGATTCGTTCTATAGAATCCCTTAATAGTTAAGGGGTCCCTCGGTTTGATTAATATTCCATTCCGATCA